GTGTCTACCGGCCGAGTCTTGAATTAGATTATTCGATTTTCTCTCCCCTATCCAATCTAATTCAATTTTTAGTTGCGGAAAGAGCAGAAGATACTTTGTATACATACTCATGAAATTTTATGAGTACTCTGTTATTCAATCAATAGTAATTCGATTGAATGTATAATTAGGTTTTACTTTAATTTAACTAAACTTTTAGTTTCGTTACTTTTACTTATTTATTCTATATAAATATAAAGTTAAAAATTCAATTTTTTACTTTTCGATAACCTCTAGTCAAGAACATAATAATACGTCTTCAATTGATTCATAGGGCAAATCGGAGATGGTAAGATTTATATCAAATCTTAAATAAAAAAAAAAATAAAATTAGGTCTATTCAATATATAATGATCTATCTTGATTCTATATATAGTTTTTTGACTTAATGAAAGACGACAAAAGTAAAGAACGGGTCTTATTATTATGACATATGATGTTATTAACATTCCTTTGTTTCTTCTGCTACTTCAAAGGCTGTTTATGCGTAATTTACTTGTGCTTAATGTTTTCCGATTATACTATCTTATAATTATAACAACCGTTTTAATTGGATTCTTTGATCAACGGTGTTGGATTAAAATCCCCTTTTGACTATGCGATAGAAATTCTACTATTATTAGTGAACAATAATTGAATAATTCCTTCATAGAGATCGAGGACAAAACTCACATGGATATAGTAAGTCTCGCTTGGGCTGCTTTAATGGTAGTCTTTACATTTTCCCTTTCACTCGTAGTATGGGGAAGAAGTGGACTCTAGAAGTACTAATAATTTAGTTTAGGAATCAAACCGGATCAATTTTTTTTATAGATCGTTCTATTCTCCAAATACTTTATTTCAAATTTCACTTTTATTCCTTGATTTGAATTTTTCTTTCAATGGATATCAGAATTCAGATTAAAAATAATAAGAAATCTAGGAAATAGAAAGAGTAAAAACTTTCTTTAGTATTATTTCAGATTGATTGAAATTAACACAACTCAAATAGAAATCGATAAAGCAAAGAAATCGAATTGGGACATAACATTCTGGATATTATATATTGATATATATTAAACTAACCTGTATCTTCATACAACAAACTTTATCTTTATATAGTACAATAACAATACTAGATAGAATAATATAGTAGAAAAAAATTTCTACCATATTATCCTATCTAGTATCTCATAGATTACTGCTTTCATAGAAAGCTGTTGAGTATAGGTCAATCATTTCATTTAAAATGCGATGAACCTTTTTCTTTTATTTCTTTGCTGCAATCAATGAAAATTAATCACTTTGACTTACTGTTTTTACGTATATTATAAGTAAAAAAGCAGTAGGTACTAGAATGAACAGTGCAGTAGCAATAAATGCGAGAATATTTACTTCCATAATTTTGTTATTTCATTTTTATTTAATTCCCAATAACTCGGGATTTAATCCCATAGAGATGATAAATCTTTTGGCTGTAAATTCAATGGGATGAATATGAATTACACTCGATGTAATCGAATCGGATCAATATCATGAATAAGAATATCTGACAAATTGATTCATCGTCAAGAATTGAATAGTCTAAACACAGGAAGATCTTTTATCCATACCATAGCGAATTCCAACGTAAATTCCTGAGACAATCAAAAATGCCCTTACCTTTATTTCTTTTTTTTCATCCTTTCTTTTCTATAAACTAGTGTTTGCCTTGTACAATCATTTGATGAAGTATCATCAAACCACCCTACCGTTGCGTTGGTTCTAAACAAACCCCAAAAAACAATAGAAAAAATAAAAATGATTGTTATTGGGAATTCAATTTTACTATTTATATCCCCTTTCACACAAAAAAGAAAGGATGAATCGCTGTATTTTTTTAGTTTATTTGGATCCATCGGGACTGACGGGGCTCGAACCCGTAGCTTCCGCCTTGACAGGGCGGTGCTCTGACCAATTGAACTACAATCCCAAGTAAATACGAGAATAAAATAAAGTATACATATTCGTATGATTTCACTCAAATGCTTTCGATATGGATATGTTCTTTAGCAAGAACCGCATGGATTACTAATAATCAAAATCTTTTCATTATTTCCAAATCAATTGGATAGTTAATCTTTCAAAGAAAAAGTTCTTTTTTTATTTCCTCTTTTCCTTAGACTTTCTAGTTTCTACTTGCGTTGCGGATCTTAATACATTAATCTAGATCATTAGCAAGACCAAAACTTGTCATAAAATAGGTAAATCACTATCTGAATCTGAAAATTTTACGTTTTTCTATTTGGGTCGAGCTTTTTTGAAGAACAACACGTGGGTTATATCATTTCATGGTGGATCGGTGAATTATTGGGCCGAGCTGGATTTGAACCAGCGTAGACATATTGCCAACGAATTTACAGTCCGTCCCCATTAACCACTCGGGCATCGACCCGGGAAAAATCAATCCAGGATCAACTTCCTTTCGTAATACCCTACCCCC